TGAAACTCCACTTAACATTTATTTTGTATTTCGATTCCATTTATATATAGGATGCTCTTACACAAATAAAACTTTCTTACTTTAGTCTCGGTTTCTCCCTAAAAAAGTAATTAAATAGAAATAAATAGAAAAATACTAAATAAAATAGTATAATACCAATAAACAATACTAAGAATATTGTATTTATTATAATTGTAATTGTATTAGTATAACTATGTCTTTCTAGTGAATTATATATATAATTGAAAATTCATTTCATTAATGAAATACTAATAGTATAGTCTAGTCAATTTGTAAATTTATTTCCATTTTTTTTTCCAAAACGGAAAAAATTTAATTAAGCAGTCATACGGGATAAAATAGCTAGGGATTTCTAACATATTCTACTCAAAGTATTCTTTTCATGAAAACCCAGGTAGAGAATCATTGTTTCTATTGATTCAATAGGAATACCTAAATATAATCTAATACATTGAACAATTTTATTTTATCCCCTTTCTTTGTCCTAGATTTCATTTCTATTTTCCTTACTTTATTGATATCTTACTTTATTGATATTGATTTGATTCAATCCGTTGAGTTGCGGGGAACCTTTATATAGAACAACTCATATCTTTCTATACAAAAAAAATGTGAAACAAAGACCAAGATTGGGGATGAACAAAAATACTTGTTTGTTTTGTTACAGCAATAACACTTAGTAAATAGTAAACCCAACCGATGGGTTAGGTTTCGTTACAAAAAGAGGGGTTTGTTTTGGAGCAAACTTTTGATCGAACAATTCGACAGACAAAATCCCCAAACCAACTCAACTCATAAAATATATAAGAAAGAACGTTGATACATTAAGGACCAATTCATTATCTCTGCATTATCAAAGTCATATGTAATGCATCTATGAAGATTAATGAAGAAGGATAGGTATTTTATCCGATATTTTTTTTACAAATAGCGGGTTGGATCTGTTGGAATGAATTATTTTTTTTTTCTGTCCCTATGTATTTACATGAGCATATGGCAATGCTTTCATTTCTCTGGACAAAAGAACTGGTCAGTCCATAAACAAGTACTAAATGGAAAATGGAAACTATACTAAACTAAAATAGAATGTCTATACTATACAAAACAAAACAAACAAAAAACAAAAATTGAATGTGTTAGGGCTATACGGACTCGAACCGTAGACCTTCTCGGTAAAACAGATCGAACTGACTATTATCGAAATGATTCGAACTGTTTCAAAGACCCAACATGCATTTTGTTGCATTGGGCTCTTTCATCAACTGATTGCTGGAAAGATCAGTTAGTCCACCATATTTTTTCTTTACAGGAAGATAATAAGATGGCTCCATGTGCTCTGATTCATCATTTGTATTCTGATCTAGGAGCAATACCAAAGTGTTTCAAAGAAGGGTTACCTTGACTTAGGTATGCCTCCGGCCTAGATTAACCTAAGTTAAATGGAGTCTCTATCGCTCCGCTACAAGAGTGAAATATGAGACTTCATACACCTTAAAGTTCATAGGACGAAAAGAGCTTCTTTTGAGTCTCTTATACTCATTATGCCTAGCATTGAATGTGACTGGACTGAGTATTTACCTTATCAATTAGCAAATCAATGGCAGGTTCAATTTGATTTGGCACCTGAATTCGCGCTCGAATCGAACCGAATCAAATATTTGTCAGGCTATTGTTCCCTCGAATCTATAGAGTAAGACATCGATTTCTCAATAAGATCAATTACGTTGATTGCATAATGGGCTTCCTTGAAAAGCATTGGCGCACGTGTAAACGAGGTGCTCTACCTAACTGAGCTATAGCCCTTGTCTTAGACATCTTAACATATAGATAATTTGTTGTCAAGATAGGATCCCACATGATAGATCTCTGATCTGTTTACTGTTAGCGGATTGGTATTGCTTAGAAATAATATTACATCCATAATCATCGAAGCGATGGGTCCTTTTTTTTGATAATAAATAACCTACTTAACTCAGTGGTTAGAGTATTGCTTTCATACGGCGGGAGTCATTGGTTCAAATCCAATAGTAGGTAGAACTTATTAGATACCAGAGTCAATGGTATCTAATAAGTTTTTCTACCCATATTCCTTTTTTTGTTGTATAATCAGATTAGAATTGATTGTGTTCAATTGGCAGAATCAAAATGTGGTGTATAATAAAGAACTTCTTTTGATTATTTTGATGAATTTGACTAGTTTGAAATAACATTCAAAGCCTCTACTCGTGTCCTAGCTCGTCTGAGAGCTAGATTCGCCTCAATTGTTTGTCTCTTACCCTGGGCTCTACTCAAGTTAGCTTCAGCTATTTCAAGAGCTTGTTGAGCTTCTTCCGGATCAATGTCAGTACTCATCTCCGCATCATTTCCTAAAATGGTGATCTCATTATTACTTACTCGAGCGAAACCACCCATCAGAGCCACGGTTAACCATTGGTCGTTGAGGCGTATTCTCAAAAGACCTATATCTACCGCTGTGGCAATAGGGGCGTGGTTTGGTAATACGCCAATTTGGCCGCTATTCGTAGATAAAATGATTTCTTTCACTTCTGAATCCCAAATAATTCGATTAGGAGTCAGTACACAAAGATTTAAGTTCATTTCTTCAATTTGCTCTCCTCTTCTAAGTTCATAGCTTTCGCGGTAGCTTCATCGATGTTACCCACCAAATAAAAGGCCTGCTCAGGAAGACCATCTAATTCTCCGGAAAGTATCAGTTGAAACCCCCTAATTGTTTCTGCGAGACCAACATATTTCCCCGGGGAACCGGTAAAGACTTCTGCCACGAAGAAGGGTTGTGATAAGAAACGTTCAATTTTTCGTGCTCTTGCGACAGTTAAACGATCTTCTTCGGATAATTCGTCCAACCCCAGGATAGCTATAATGTCCTGAAGTTCTTTGTAACGTTGTAAGGTTTGCTTAACTCTTTGCGCGGTTTCATAATGTTCTTCGCCAACGATCCGAGGTTGTAACATAGTTGACGTTGAATCTAAAGGATCCACTGCTGGATAAATACCTTTGGCAGCTAATCCTCTTGATAGTACGGTAGTAGCATCTAAATGTGCAAATGTCGTGGCAGGAGCGGGGTCGGTCAAATCATCCGCAGGTACATAAACGGCTTGGATCGAAGTTATAGACCCCTCTTTGGTGGAAGTAATTCTTTCTTGCAAAGAACCCATTTCTGTACTAAGGGTAGGTTGATAACCCACTGCGGAAGGCATTCGCCCCAATAAGGCGGATACTTCTGATCCCGCTTGGACGAAACGAAATATATTGTCGATAAATAGAAGCACATCTTGTTCATTAACATCTCGGAAATATTCCGCCATGGTTAGTGCAGTCAAACCAACTCTCATACGAGCTCCCGGCGGTTCATTCATTTGACCATAGACTAGAGCTACTTTTGATTCCGCAATATTTTTTTCATTAATCACCCCGGATTCTTTCATTTCCATGTAGAGATCATTTCCTTCACGAGTACGTTCGCCTACTCCGCCAAATACGGATACGCCTCCATGAGCTTTGGCAATGTTGTTGATCAATTCCATGATAAGTACTGTTTTCCCCACGCCGGCTCCCCCAAATAGTCCAATTTTTCCTCCACGGCGATATGGAGCTAAAAGATCCACTACTTTAATCCCTGTTTCAAAGATGGATAATTTCGTATCTAACTGTATAAAGGCAGGCGCAGATCTATGAATAGGAGATGTTGTACGAGTATCTACAGGACCTAAATTATCAACAGGCTCTCCAAGAACATTGAAAATTCGTCCAAGAGTAGCTCCGCCGACGGGAACACTTAGAGGGGCCCCCGTGTTAATAACTTCCATTCCTCTCGTCAGACCCTCTGTAGCACTCATAGCTACAGCTCTAACTCGATTATTTCCTAATAATTGTTGTACCTCACAAGTCACATTAATTTGCTGACCGACAGTATCTCGGCCCTTAACTACCAAAGCGTTATAAATATTAGGCATCTTGCCCGGTGGAAAAACAACATCCAGTACTGGGCCAATAATTTGAGCGATACGACCTAGATTTTTTTCTTTAAGTGTGGAAACCGCAGGACCAGAAGTAGTAGGATTGATTTTCATAATAAAGTGAAATATGTCGAAATTTTTTTTGATTGGATATAGTACATAGTACCGAATCGAAAATGAATATCCGATAGCAAGTTGATCGGTTAATTCAATAAGAATTAAAAATAAGAATTAAATGCGAATTAGCACTCGATTTAGTTGGTACCACCCAACCGAATCAAATTCAATCGTTTACTCATTTAATGAGTCAATTTTCAAGTTCAACCAATTCTTTTTTCAAAAGATCAAATCAAGTAGATGAATAAGAATTGTGAGTTAAGTAAAGTGCGTTTCATTTCTCTATCATTATATAAAATAAAATCTAGATGAAATTATATTATCTATGGAATTATAACTCGAGCTCATTATTTTGATCTCATTGGCTGCTGTTTTTTTTTTATTTATATTTATATATAGTTTTATATATATAGTGATATTATATATAGTGGCTATTTTTTTTTTATAGCCCTTCCTTTTCATGGATGAATTATGCCCATTTTCACATCTAGGATTTACATATACAACATATACCACTGTCAAGGGGGATTTTTTCTTATTATTTAGATTTTGATATTAAAAAAAAGAAACGGATCAATTCAATTATCAATCTTGAAAATGAGGATTGGGTTGCGCCATATATATCAAAGAGTATACAATAATGATGTATTTGGTGAATCAGATGCATGGTCTAATAATGAACTTAATTCGTTGATAATATTAGTTGAATATTTTTTGAAAGATTTTTGTCAAAGGTTTCATTCATGCCTAATCCATATCGAGTAGACCTTGTTGTTGTGAGAATTCTTAATTCATGAGTTGTAGGGAGGGACTTATGTCACCACAAACAGAGACTAAAGCAAGTGTTGGATTTAAAGCTGGTGTTAAAGATTACAGATTGACTTA